ATTCGCCCCCCACCTATATATCTTATCCCTTCCCCTAGAAAGAAACTTGCAACACCAATCCCATTTGTAATTCCATCAATTATATATCTATCAAAAAACTGAATTAATTTGGACAGTCGTCTTATACTCATAGTTAAGCCCCTAGTATAAAAAATATCTATGTAACCACGATTATATGACCAATTGTATATTACATTTTTTATTTGATCCAATAGAATTCTCCTAGGTCCCCTTTTTACAAAAAAATTGATTAAGTTCAAATTCTGGAAAGATGAATAAACAGACCCATAGAAAATAGATGCTATGAATAGCCCGAAAAGGGATACACTTACTGAAAAAATAGCATTCGTCAAAAATTCGTACCAATCCACAGAATTCTTTTGGAAAGGGTTTGTCAATGTAGTTAACCATTTCGATAATATATCAAAATCTATTATTCCTTGATCAAAAGGAATTCCTATTAATCCAACGACCAAAGTAAATAGTACCAATACAAGCAGAGGAAATAGCACAGTATTTTCCGATTCATGAGGATACATGTAAGTGTATTTATTTTGAAAGTACGTACGAAAAAAGTATTGCATCCGATTTATTACATTATTATAAATTTTATTTTTATATGTACCTTTTGAAAAAAATGAAAAAAAGAATACCTTATTATTAATATTTCTTTTTAAGATTAAGAAAGGTAAGTTTTGATTGTCTATTTTAAGTGGTTCTCTCCCCCATACAGATACAGACATTGAACAAAACAAACTATGCTTAGTGCTACTATAATTTTGAAAATGAACGCGCAAACAGCCATCAAAAGTAAGTAAATACACTCGAAACATATAAAATGCGGTTAATCCTGCTGTGAAATAAGCTATTATTGCGAAAATTGGTGAATACAACCAACTATCAGTAAGAATTTCATCTTTGGACCAAAAACAAGCAAGAGGTGGAATACCACAAAGAGAAAGTGTACCTAATAAAAACGTGATTCTTGTAACTGGAACATATTTTTTTAAACCACCCATAAGAACCATATTCTGACTTTTATCCGGCGAATATCCAACAACAGGTTCCATTGAATGAATAATGGATCCGGATCCCAAAAACAATAAAGCTTTAGAATAGGCATGAGTGATCAAATGAAATAAAGCAGCTCGATAAGAACCTATACCTAGGGCTAACATAATATAACCCAATTGAGACACTGTCGAATAGGCTAAACTTCTTTTAATGTCTCCTTGAGCAAGAGCCAAAGTAGCTCCTAATAATAGTGTTATTATACCTATTAAAGAAATGAGATTCATTATGTAAGGTATGACTATAAAAAGAGGACGAAGTCGTGCTACAAGAAAAATTCCGGCCGCTACCATAGTAGCAGCATGAATAAGAGCTGAAATGGGAGTAGGTCCCTCCATAGCATCAGGTAACCACACGTGAAGAGGAAATTGTGCGGATTTAGCAACTGCACCAAGAAATAATAAACAGGCACATAAAATAGCAAATTTTAAATTAACCCCATTATTATAGATCAAGTTATTAACTATTTCGAACAAATCTCTAAATTCTAAACTACCTGTTATCCAATAAAAACCTAAGATTCCTAATAATAAACCAAAATCACCTACACGATTAATTACAAAAGCTTTTTGACAAGCACTTGCTGCAATAGGTCGTGTGAACCAAAAACCTATTAATAAATAGGAACACATTCCCACTAGTTCCCAAAAAATATGAATTTGTATCAAATTGGAACTAGTGACTAATCCCAACATGGAAATATTGAAAAAACTCATATAAGCAAAAAATCTCAGATATCCCTGATCGTGAGACATATAATTGTCACTATACATAAGAACCATGATTCCAACAGTAGAAATTAGTAATGACATAATAGAAGTAAGTGGATCGATCAAGTATCCGAACTCTAAGGAAAAATCATTATTGATGGTCCAAGAACATAGATATTGATAGATAAAACTTCCATTTATTTGCTGAATAGCCAGATTGACCGAAAACCCCATAACCATACTCAGCAGTAAAACACTAACAAAAGCCCACATACGACGAATATTTTTTGTTGCTGTCGGAACAAACAGAAGTCCAAATCCTATTGACATAGTAACTGGAAGTGGAAGAAAGAGTATTATACACGCATATTGATATGTATGTTCCATAAAAAAGAAATTCGAAATTTTCTCTTATTTTATTAAAAATTGAAAATTTAATTGTTTTCAATTCACCAATTATTGCAAGGGAACAATAATCAAAAAAAAATTACAATCGGTTGGCAAAGCAAATAGCAAATAATATGATCAAATAACTAAGAAAATATTACTGCTCAATTATTAACTTTAACTAAAGTAAAGATAGATACTTAATTAAGATACAAAATATGAAATTTTTAATCATACTACTAGTATATACTAAATTCTAAATTTTAAGTAGAGAAAAAAGTTACACCAAAACAGTATTTGATATTTGATTCGAATATGGATCATATTATATTGGCCATTAATAACTCGACTCAAAAAAATGAAAAACCTAGTTATTTTATAGTTAATTTATTTGAAATGTTACGAATTTTATTAATTGGCCTCAAATCTAATAAATAAAACTTTTGTTTATTAAGATCCAGGAAATCTTTTGTTTAACTACTTTAATATTAACCAAGTATTAACCAGTGTTAATACGATATGTTATATGATATATATGTATATATTTATATAGTTATATAGAATTTATCTATGATTTATTATTATATATTTGTATGTTATGAAATGTTTTATGAAAATGAAAAAAAAACGAAAATAAAACTATTATCGATGCAATAAGTATAGATAAAAAGAAAGAACAATCTATTTTTATTGAACAATACATGTCTTTCACATAGAACAATAAAAATTAGTAACTTAAAAAAAAATGGCGGTTCCAAAAAAACGCACTTCTATATCAAAAAAACGTATTCGTAGAAATATTTGGAAGAAAAAGGGGTATTTAGCTGCAATAAAAGCTTTTTCTTTAGCTAAATCGGTTTCTACTAGGCATTCAAAAAGTTTTTTTGTGCAACAAAAAAATAATAAAGCCCTGGAATAATTTGAATACAGACAACACGCAAAAATTCAAACTTTTTAAGATGAATGATTCACATTAACTAATCTATTGAACTCTTGCATATTAGTTAATAATAACTGTTGCGGTATGTGGAATACCAATTCTTTTGTCTATAGACAGAATTATTACTATAGACAAAAGACAAAAGAATTAGCAATAGACAGATGCTACGGGGTTCTAAGTATTATTTTTTCTTTTCATTAGAGTATATGTATTTAATTCATGAGATGGTTGTTTTTTTTTCCTATCAATTGTACTTTTCAATAGAATAAATTGGAAAAAAAGTACAATTGTAATAGAGATTGAAATTCTTTTGTTATACGCCTAGCCCCAAAACCAAAACCTAATTGATTTGAGAAATATGTTATCATAAATGTAGAATTATTTACACAATAAGGAATAGTAATATTTAATAATACTAAGTAAGGTATCGAAATTGCTAGAAAAATTTCTTGATTTAATGATGAAATAGTAGGTATAGTTATTTGATTTTGTTCGTTACTAAAATCCATTTTTTTTTTTTGAATCCATGAAAAAAATCATCAAAAAAAAAGACGATTCCATTCTGAGTTCTATATCTCATATGAGAGCAAAACTATCCAGTTCTAACTGTTACGGAAAAACTTTATAGAACGTGAAAATTGATTGTTAAAACTGAACCCTATGACGATAAATCATTGATTGAGCATTCAAATAATATATATGTCTAATTTAGTTAGACTAGACACGAGTATTTATTCATCGATCCATGTTGAATCGTCGAATCTCGACGATTCAACATGGATCGACTATTATTATTTCAAGTAAGCCAAGCCGCCATGGTGAAATCGGTAGACACGCTGCTCTTAGGAAGCAGTGCTAGAGCATCTCGGTTCGAGTCCGAGTGGCGGCATCCCATAAAAGGGCAGAATAGATTCATTCTATAATATATTTAATTCCTGATTTCCATTTGGCACTGGGACCTTTTTTATGATATTTGTGACTTTAGAACATATATTAACTCATATCTCTTTTTCGATCATTTCAATTGTGATTACGATTCATTTGATGACCTTATTAATCCACAAAATTGTAGGATTATGTGATTCGTCGGAAAAAGGGATAATATCCACTTTTTTCTCTATAACAGGATTATTAATTACTCGATGGATTTATTCGGGGCATTTCCCGTTAAGTAATCTATACGAATCATTAATCTTCCTTTCGTGGAGTTTTTCCATTATTCATATGATTCCCTATCTTAGGAATTATAAAAATGATTTAAGCGTAATAACCGTACCAAGTGTTATTTTTACTCAAGGCTTCGTCACGTCATGTCTTTCAACTGAAATGCGACAATCTGCAATATTAGTACCTGCTCTAAAATCTCAATGGTTAATGATGCACGTAAGTATGATGTTATTGAGCTATGCAACTCTTTTATGCGGATCATTATTATCTGTCGCTCTTTTAGTTATTACATTTCGAAAAAACATGGATATTTTTTGTAAAAGGAAAAATTTATTAATTAAGTCATTTTTCTTTGCTGAAACCAAATATTTGAATAAAAAAAGAGGTGTTTTTGAAAACACCTCTTTTCTTTCATTTCGAAATTATTACAAATATCAATTGACTCAGCGTTTGGATTATTGGACTTATCGTATCATTAGTTTAGGGTTCATTTTCTTAACCATGGGTATACTTTCGGGAGCAGTATGGGCTAATGAGGCATGGGGATCCTATTGGAATTGGGACCCAAAAGAAACTTGGGCATTTATTACTTGGACCATATTCGCGATTTATTCGCATATTAGAATAAATATAAATTTTCAAGGTACCAATCCAGCACTTGTAGCTTCTATAGGATTTCTTATAATTTGGATATGCTATTTTGGGATCAATCTATTAGGAATAGGTCTACATAGTTATGGTTCATTCACATTGCAATCTAATTGAATAAATTACATAAACATAAAAAGAATACAAAGGAATACATAAGATAAGAATATCGGGCCATATATAATGAAAGTTTGTGCGAGTTTTGGAGAACCACTTCCCTAGTTCTCCAAAACTCGAGATGTATCTAATTACAATTCTAATTCACTTTTTTCCATTGTATGGGGAATAAAAAATAGTAAATAAAAACCACAGAATTATAATACTTTCTCATTAATGAAAACTATCTATGAAAATAATTAGATAAAATACCTTCTATCTTATCAACTGATAGTGAGAAAACGCAATCCGGATAAATACCAATACCTATTACGGGTAAAAAGATACAGATCGAAACAAATAGTTCTCGCGGTCCAGAATCTACAAAAAAGGAGTTTGGGACATTGAATAACTTGTATCCATAGAACATCTGACGTGACATAGACAATAAATAAATAGGAGTTAATATCATTCCAATTGCCATTACAAAAGTAATTAGAATTTTTGGCATTAAAAGATATTTTGGACTGGTAATTATCCCCAAAAATACTACTAATTCGGCAACAAAACCACTCATTCCCGGCAATGCAAGAGAAGCCATCGAGAAACTACTAAACATAGTAAATATTTTTGGCATTGGAAGAGATATCGCACCCATTTCGTCTAGATAAACAAAACGTATTCTATCACAACTCGTTCCCGACAAGAAAAAAAGTGCAGCACCAATAAATCCATGAGAGAGTATTTGTAGAATAGCCCCATTAAGTCCTGTGTCGGTTATAGAACCAATTCCTATAATTATGAAACCCATGTGAGATACAGAGGAGCAGGCTATTCTCTTTTTTAAATTGCGTTGACCGAAAGAGGTTGAAGCTGCATAGATTATTTGTATCGTTCCAACTATTACCAACCAGGGAGAAAATAGAGAATGAGCATGGGGTAATAATTCCATATTAATTCGAATCAATCCATATGCTCCCATTTTTAATAAGATTCCAGCTAAAAGCATACATGTACTGTAATGTGCTTCTCCATGGGTATCTGGTAACCATGTATGCAGGGGTATAATCGGCGATTTGACAGCATAAGCAATAAGGAAACCAAAATAGAATATTATTTCCAATGCTACAGGATATGATTGATTAGCTAATCTTTCAAAATCTAATGTTGGTTCATTGGAACCATATAAACCCATACCTAAAACTCCTATTAAGAGAAAAACGGAACCCCCTGCAGTGTACAAAATAAACTTTGTAGCCGAATACAAACGTTTCTTTCCCCCCCACATAGATAGAAGTAAGTAAACAGGAATTAATTCGAACTCCCACATGATGAAAAAAAGTAAAAGGTCTCGAGAAGAAAATAATCCTATTTGACCACTATACATTACTAACATTAGTAAATAGAACAATCGCGAATTTCGAGTAACTGGCCAAGCCGCTAAAGTTGCCAAAGTAGTGATAAATCCTGTTAGTAAAATGGGTCCTATGGAAAGTCCGTCGATTCCCAGTCTCCAGTGAAAATCAAAAATATTTATACATTTAAAATCCTCCTCCAATTGGATTAATTGATCATCCAATTGGAAATGATAACAGAATACATAGGTTGTTAGGAGGAGTTCTATTAAACAAATACAAGTAGTATACCATCGGAAGACCTTATTCCCTTTATGGGGGAGAAAAAAAATTGAAGAAGCTGCAAATATTGGCAAAACGACAATTATTGTTAACCAAGGAAAATAACTCGTGATAAAGACAAGATACGCTTTGACCAGAAAAACCCGTGCTCGGAATAATATATTTTATCGAGTACGGGTTTTTGTCGGTAAAAAGGAATCAAATGATTCAAGTGGAGTTTTTTGTAACGTATCAATAAGATAGACCCATGCTCCGAGTTGTTTCATGCCATAAATAAACACGAACACTCAAAAAATTTGTTGGGCAAGCAGATTCACATCTCTTACAACCTACACAGTCCTCGGTTCTTGGCGCAGAAGCAATCTGTTTAGCTTTACATCCATTCCAAGGTATCATTTCCAATACATCTGTGGGACAGGCTCGTACACATTGAGTACACCCTATACATGTATCATAAATTTTTACTGAATGCGACATTGGGTCTACAAATTCCAATTTTGAACATAAAACTTTTCGATCTGGTCTGGTAAAATCCATAGTAAATGAATCATATATTTATATTATAATATTATAAATACCAGACGAATCAGTGGTTTATCAAATTTTATTAATCCATCTAAAGATGGATTAATATTTCTAAATCTGTTCATAGGAAAGGGCTAAGAAATTCTGACTTTTCACAAACGTGGTCATAGCACATGCGAATTCAAATTGGTCAATCAGATCAATATGAATATATTATATAAATAAATTCTAAATTATACAATAAATATTATATATATGTCTTAATATGTCTTTGTCTTTATTTATATGATTATTTATGATTATTGTTACTAATTATTCAACAAGTTGGATTGATTGATACGAGTTGATTTTCTGTTACGGTAGATCGACGAAACAATAGCTAGACCAATAGCTGCTTCAGCAGCTGCAACAGCTATAACAAAGATTGAGAAAATGTCTCCTTTTAATTGTCGACTATCAAATAAATCAGAAAATGTTACGAGATTAATATTAACCGAATTTAGTATAAGATCAAGACACATAAGTGCTCTAACCATGTTTCGACTTGTGATCAATCCATAGATACCGATAGAAAATAAATATACACTCAAAACTAGTACATGTTCGAACATCATTGACTAATTCCTCATCAAATTTAAATATGAACAACCAACTGATTGACTTGACTAAAATAGAACAATTACAAAAGCAAAGAGGGTATTGGCAATAGATTTAACGAAAACCTTTCTATTTTTTATTTGATTTAGAATTTCAAATTCTAAGTATTTATTATTGACGAGCCATAGTAATTGCACCTATTAAAGAAATTAAAAGAATTATCGAAATAAGTTCAAACGGGAGATAAAAATTTGTTGATAAATGAATCCCAATTTGTTGAACATTACTTATTAGGTCCTGTTCTATAATTTGGTTTGATCTTGTAGTCCAAATAATCCCGTACCATGATGTATCTGGGATAGTAGTAATTAGTGAAAAAAAGATACTTGTACAAACCACTAAAGTGACCCCATCCCCAACGGTCCAAAGATGGGAATCATTAGAATATTCTGAACCACTTATGAACATTACAGCAAATATAATTAAGACATTTATGGCTCCCACATAAATAAGGAGCTGCGCAGCAGCTACAAAATAGGAGTTTGATGAAATATAGAATAAGGATATACAAAAAAGAACCCATCCCAATGAAAAGGCAGAATAAATTAGATTGGTAAGTAATACTACTCCCAACCCCCCTAATATAAGAACCGATCCCAGAAATATTACAAGAATATCATGTATTGGTCCAAGTAAATCCATTATGTATAAAATAAGAGATAAATAAGTCGAAATATTTCATGACCTTACTGAATGATTCAGAACATAACCTTACTGAATGATTCAGAAAAAGGGTTACTCTATTTTTTTCTTGTATATGAAATGTTTTTAATTGAATTAAATCTTATTCCTATTTTTATTCGAAAAAGAGTAATTCAAATTGTTTATTCCGAAATAAATTATGAGGAAAATGTATTTTCAGCTTAAATCAAACAATAATTCTGAATACTAAATGGTTATATTATAGTTAGTATTAAGAGTTACTAATCAACCAAAATGAAAAAAAAAAGTTCTATATATTAAAACAAAATCTTAGTAATTGGTAATCGTTCTCGAATCAGGTAGCTTATCCTTGTCTATTTTGATTTGAGTCCAATTCAGAACTGTTTGAATTGTGTAATCTCCAATTACTGATATCGGTAACCGTCCCAAAGCAATTTGATTATAATTCAACTCGTGACGATCATAAGTGGAAAGTTCATATTCTTCAGTCATTGATAAACAGTTTGTTGGACAATACTCGACACAGTTACCACAAAATATACAGAATCCAAAATCAATACTGTAATTAAGCAATTGTTTTTTTTTTATATTTTTTTCTAATCTCCAATCAACAACGGGTAGATCTATTGGACATACACGAACACATACTTCACAAGCAATACATTTATCAAATTCAAAGTGAATTCGACCACGGAAACGCTCTGATGCGATTGATTTTTCATAAGGATATTGAATAGTTACAGGTAAACGATTTGTGTGAGATAGGGTAATTATAAAACTTTGACCAATGTACCTTGCAGCTCGTATTGTTTGTTGACCGTAATTTATGAACCCGGTCACCATAGGGAACATATTGTAGATATCCATGAATAAAGTGATGTTTCTTTTTCTTGTTTGAGAAAGGTTAGGAATCTAGAATATCGTTATCATATTCTATTATTTATAGTGAAACAAGTTGAAAAGAAGTTGTCAATAATAGATTACCTAAGGAGATAGGTAAAAGAAATTTCCATCCAAGATTTAATAGCTGGTCCATTCTCATCCTAGGTAAAGTCCATCTTGTTGTGATAGAAATGAACAGAAACAAATAAGCTTTAACTAATGTAATAAAGATACCAATTGTCATTCCAAAGACTACAACCATTTTATTTTTTACGAAAAGCTCGGGAATGAATATGTATGGAATAAATAAATTCCACCCACCTAAGTAAAGAACTGTTACAAATAATGAAGAAACTAATAAATTTAGGTAAGAAGCAACATAAAATAAACCGTATTTGATACCTGAATATTCGGTTTGATAACCTGCTACTAATTCTTCTTCTGCTTCTGGTAAATCAAAAGGTAATCTCTCACATTCTGCTAGAGAAGAAATTATAAAAACTATAAATCCTATAGGTTGACGCCATAGATTCCACCCCCAAAAACCATATTTTGACTGCGCCTCAACTATATCAACTGTACTTAAACTGTTAGATAATCATAGTCGATAATAGCATCACTGTTCTTATCGCTATTCCAAAACCGTACATGAGACCTCAGCTTCATACGGCTCCTCTATGGTTACAAATAAATGTAAGGATCGATTCAGTCAACATCTTTGTAGGTAAATAGAAGAATAAAGATACATCACATAATCCAAAATTAGACCAATGAAATTCCGTCTGCTAGAATAAGAAAAAAAAACTTCCGAATTGATCTCATTCTCATCTTTAGAATTCAAATTTATCAGTAATAACTTAAATCCTTTAATAAAAAAAAATACTTGTTATGTCAATCGATATTAAAGAATTAGAGACTAGTTTATTTCATGAATCATGATAAGAATTCCATATGTATGGATAGAAGAAAAAAAAAGAAATATTTTTTTTCTTCATTTTTTTTTATTCTATCTATATATATTTTTATTGTCTGTATTATTGCATGTATTCCATTTCTTTTATTCCTGTTCTTCTTTCTGAGAAGAAGCTACTTTACTTCGAAAAAAGGATTAATTCGTTATTGATAGTCATTCCCTTAATCAGTGAATAGGAGCATACTCTAGATCGGAATTGTGAGGGAGTACTGCTTGATCATTTCTACCAACTTAAAGCCCTTCTTATGATTCTTTTTTTGTGGAAATACCTCTTTTTTCCTACCTAAGACTATCTCCATTACTAATCTTTTGTGTACCTTAGTGTTTCTAACCGTCCACTATTTTTGATTGATCCCAGGTATGGTAATACATACAAGACAGTAGTGAAAACTCCATACAGTTGATCTTTTGTGCCCGCTTCAAGATATGATAATTAATCAAAGAATCTAATCTTGGGGCAAACTGTTTATACTGCTTATCTTATGTTTACTTCCATTTTATTCTTGTACATAGGGAATGAGATTTTGTCTTCTTACTGCGAATTTAGAGGCTGTTTTCTTTCACTCATATAACTATTTGGTTTAACTCGAATGATAAATAAAAAGTCGAATGATAAATAAAAAGGGGAATATCTATTCAATACGTTCAAGCTCTTTTCTTTATTTCGAGTAGAGAAGGAAAAAGTTCATGTTTCAACGAATCACACGTAGAGATATTGATAACACACATAGAGTTAATGGTATTTCATAACTAATAGATTGAGCAGCAGCCCGTAGACCACCCGAAAAGGAATATTTATTATTCGAGCCATATCCTGACATAAGAAGCCCGATAGGGGCAATACTTGAAATGGCGATCCATAAAAAAACACCGATACTGAGATCGGCTAAAACAAGACGATACCCGAAGGGCATTACTAAATAACTTAGTAGAATCGATATAACCGCTAGAGACGGTCCAACACTAAACAAACGAATATTACCTCTAGATGGGAAAAGGTCTTCTTTAAAAAGTAGTTTGGTCCCATCCGCTATAGCTTGAAGAATTCCCAATGGGCCAGCATATTCAGGCCCAATACGTTGTTGTATCGCTGCGGATATTTCTCTTTCTAACCACACAATTACTAGTACCCCTATTATGATTCCTAATATAAGGGACAAAATGGGGATAAACAGCGATATAAGTCCATAGACTTCTTTTACGGATTCTGAACTAGAAAAAGAATTGATAGCTTGCACTTCTGTCATATCAATTATCATTTCAACGATCAACTTCTCCCATAATGATATCTATACTACCTAGTATCGTCATGATATCAGCCAATTTCATTCTTTTAACTAATTGGGGAAGAATTTGCAAATTGATGAAACCGGGTGGACGAATTTTCCATCTCCAAGGGAAAACACTATTATCTCCTATCATATAAATTCCTAATTCTCCTTTTGGGGCTTCTACTCTCATATAAAGTTCTTGTTTCGACAATTCAAAATTGGGTGAAGGTTTTTTACTAATGAATCCATATTCCAAATCATTCCATTCAGAATTTTTTGCTCTATCAAAATCAAAGCGTCGGACTTCCAAATTCTCATAGGGCCCCCCCGGAATCCCTTCTATAGCCTGTTGAATAATTTTTATGGACTCCGTCATTTCACCTATTCGTACTAAATAACGAGCTAATGAATCTCCTTCTTTTTGCCATTGGACTTCCCAATCAAATTCATTGTAACACTCATAATGATCAACTTTACGAAGATCCCATGGTATTCCAGAAGCTCGTAACATGGGTCCTGATAAGCCCCAATTTATTGCTTCCTCCCCACCAATAATGCCCACCCCTTCAACTCGGTCCAAAAAAATGGGATTCCACGTAATAAGTTTTTCATATTCAGCAACTCTGGTTAAAAAATAATCGCAGAAATCCAAACATTTATCTATCCATCCATGAGGTAGATCAGCAGCTACTCCTCCGATACGGAAATAATTATGCATCATTCGCATACCTGTAGAAGCTTCGAATAAATCATATAGTAATTCCCTCTCTCTGAAAATATAGAAAAAGGGAGTCTGTGCACCAATATCCGCCATAAAAGGTCCAAGCCATAACAGATGAGAAGCTATACGACTCAGCTCTAGCATAATTACTCTTATATAACTCGCTCTTTGAGGTACTTGAACATTTCCCAACTGTTCTGGCGCATTTACCGTTATTGCCTCTGTGAACATAGTAGCTAAATAATCCCAACGTGTTACATAAGGCAGATATTGTATAATTGTTCGGTTTTCTGCTATTTTTTCCATTCCTCTGTGTAAATAGCCCAATATGGGTTCACAGTCAATAACATCTTCACCCTCGAGAGTAACAATCAGTCGAAGAACACCATGCATTGATGGGTGGTGAGGACCCATATTGACTATCATCAAACCCTTTCTTGTACCCGGTACAGTCATATTTTTTCTTCCCCGATTCATTATTTCCTAAATTTATCAAAACAAGGTTCATTAAAAGGAAAAATCTCATAACTAATAATAAATTCAAAACGAATCTTGAAATTTTTTAAATTAATGAATTTTTGGTTCCCGAATGTCCAACTGACCAATTAATTTCTTATAACGTACTCTATTTTTCTTTGACAAATAAGTCAGCAGTCGTTGACGTTTTCCCAGAATTTTTCGTAGACCTCTTTGCGATAAAAAATCTTTTTTGTGCAATTCTAAATGGGAAGTAAGTCTACGTATCTTATTGGTGAAACTGAATACTTGAAATTCAACAGATCCCTTGTTTTTCTCTTTTTCTTCTTGTGGAATAACTGAGATGAATGAATTTTTGATCATAATTTTTTTTTTTCATCTTTTTCTTTCTTTTTTGTGGATTTTACCGATCGGGAAAAATAATAAATTATTATGCCAGTAATTTTTGTCTCTACCAGATAAAAATTTGGATTTATTCATATACCACTTTTTGACTTCATCCAAATCAAATTGAAAATTTGATTAGATACAAAATAGAAAAGGGTATTTTTGCATTCACGAAAGAGAATAATTTCTTTGTATATATATATAAAAAGATTCTGCGGATTTCCTCCTAGATCCGGTTGAATGGATATGAATACGCTATTAAATCAAGTATCATGTACTAGAATGTAACAGGATGTATATATTTTTTTTTCTTTTATCTACTAGATATCTCGCATATTATCTGATTAGATAGGAAATATATAATTAGATAATTCTGAATCGCGGATACATATGTATCCTTGACATACTGAATCGACTGCCATTATTGGTATCAAACCAATAACGATTCATACAAGCTAAATCTTCTAATCGGTAATTGGGCCAAAGAAATAATTTGAATTTAGTGAATTTATTTGTATCTGTATTAAGATGCTTATTCAAAAATTGTCTGTAGTTTTTTATCTTGTTTTCATTGCAAAATGCTGGATTTCTATCCACAACATTCCAATTACAGGAATTGAAACAAATTAGAATTCTTAATTCTCTACGACGTCTAGGAGATAGAATATTTTCAGGAACAAAAAAATCATAATGATTTTTGTCTCCATTCGCAAGCATATTGTTATATCGCCCAATGTATCTATCGAAACTTTTATTATCAACATATCTTTTTTTTAGGTATTTTCCATTAGTTTGGTTTTTATTGATCAATGAAATACCTATGGTTTGATATATAATCAATTTTACACCCCTTTCTAGAAATAGACGAATTGGTTCGATAATCAATATTCCTTTTTTTATTAGTTCTGTAAGAGCTAGATCCTTTTGAATCAGCATCACATCCAGACACATCTCTCCTCTTTGAATCGAGGATATAACAATTTCCTTTGTATTTATTAGTCTAAGTAGGAGACAATATACCTTGATATTATCGATCATTCTTTGATTCAAGGAGTCATCCCATCTTAATTGAAAAAGGAAATATTTTTTCAAGAAAAAATAGAGTTCTGCTTCCTTATTGCTTTTGGATTGTTTTTTCTTTTTATGTTTTTTAATTTCTGATTTCGTATGATTCTCTTCAACATTTTTTTTTTTTTTTTTTCGTAGATCTGATCTAAGATCTCCTTGGTCTTGTTGTTCATTTTTTTCTTGGTTGGAATTTTCAAATTCAAGATATTCTTTTTGATTAGATGATATATGAGGATTCCTTTTTTGATTTAAGTTAATGTTATTAGATTGACTAAGATTTTCATAGAAATCAAAATTTAAAAAAAGTAATTGAATTGGTATGATCTGTGGTTTAATTTTATACGCATTAAAAAGTAGCCCAAATTCTGGGAAGAACCAAGGTTCTGGATTTGATATCTTATGATATAATCTTTCTTCATTCATTCCTATCCAATCAAAAACAAAAAGTTTTTTTTTTTTAAGTTTTTGATAATTATTAGTTTCAGTCTTAAGATTTTTATTAATTTTGGTGTCGATATGCGCATTGATCCAAGCTTCAATATCAATATTTTTTCTAATAGGAAAACAAAGAATTCTAGAATCAAAATATTTTCTATTCATATTTTGATCCATATCAACAATATATCCTTCCTCTAGGTAATCATTAATAACTATAGTTATTAATATATAATATGATTCGGCTTTCATTGTGTATAAATTATATGGAATTTCTTGGTTCCCATTTACTTGTAATGTAGATTCATAAATATATGAGTCCTCTCTATTCCCATAATTCATATATTCATGTGATAAAAGATCATATCTGTAGTGTTTTTTCAATTTTTCTTTTTGACTCGTTAATGAATCCACCGCATCATGATTATGATTTTGTTTCATGTAATGAATTAATTGATCTTTTTCTTTTTTATATGAATCCAATTTTATTGAGTCTTTATCTTTATTTTGAATTATATAATGTTTATTGACTTTATTTCCCCATTTTGGGGGTACTAATCGAAACCATTTCGTCTGAGATAATTTGTATTGATAATGATCCCTTAACCAGTTTTTCCATTCATTTATTTCAGACTTATTAATTTTCTTGTACCTTGATTTGGTATCAAATATTCCTTGTGTCATACAATAATTCTTAATTGTATCCCTAAGAAATGGATAAGTTCTGTCATAGTGAAGTACAGATTTCAAGTGATACTTGTTAAATAATTGGGTTTGTGATAATATGTAAAATACATATGCTTGAGACAAGGAGGATAAGTTGTAATAAATATTTGAATTATTACTAATTTCAGTAATAAGAGTAGTACTATTAATACTAATACTATTAGAAAAGGACTTTTTTAGAGTCGAAATAAAGTTCATTGTATTTTGATTTGTTTCATCGTTGTAAATGGTAGATTTATTCAAATTTTTTTTTTTTGATTCAAAGAAAAGTTGTATATTGATACTGAAAATATGGAAGATATTTATGTATATTTTTTCGATGAAAGATTTCATAAAATAATCTGATTTACGTAATAATCGAATGTATTGTCTTTTGAGTATCTGAAAAATATTTTTACATGATTCCAATCTTTTACCATCACAAATTATAGTTATTTTTTTATTGTCTTTTGTAATTTGTTCTATTTGATTCCTTGTTGTGAGTGTCCTATCGGCAAGATCTTTCATTTTTTTTTCTATGAGTGAATAACTTGTCCAATTCATAGATCGAATTTGAATACTCGATTCACGAGAAATCTTATTAGGAGTTTTGTCATTTTTTTTCTTTTCATGTGGTTCATATACTTTCACTTTACTCAATTTAAATAAGAAAATTGGGTTTACTTTTTCAAATTCTTTCATTATTTGTTTTCGAATTAGAACTATTGGGAGGATCCATCCCGTTTTTTCTTTCCTAACTTTCAGAAACCATTTTTTTCTTTCTTTGAAAACTCTTAAAACTCGAAAAAATTTCTTTTTTACTTTTCGAATTTTTTTTTCGAGTTCCTTATAAATAGGTTCAAAAAAAGAAGATTGTTTTCGGGGAGAACCGAAGGGAAGCTCTGCTTCCATTCCCCAGATTGTTAAAAAACAAAAATTTTCTTTTTTTCTTTTTTTTTTCGTTAGATTAGATCGTACCTTAGGCTTTCGCCAAGGTTTCAGACAGAAAGGAAATAGAATCTTTATCTGAATACCGTCTGTTAACCAATCCTTTGGAAATTCTGTTTCTGATAATTGAACACCATTATAGGTGCATTTAACATGCATTTCCCTATTCCATTCTTTCAAATCCTCGTCCCACTCGGGGAATTGGAATAATAATATACGACCGATATTTTTAGCTATTATCAATAAGGGCAATATAATGCATTTTCTAAGAAAAGATTGCGTTATTAACATTGAACCCCTTATTGCTTGAGCAAATATAATGGTATCCCAAGTTTCGGATATTGCTATCCGTATCCGTTTATTTTCCTCTTTCTTTTCCTTGTATTTTTTCCCCTTTTCTTTTGTCTCTTCTTCACATTCGGAAATTCTCAATTTTGGTTCTCTTCTCAGCCAATTCCTAAAAATTCTATTTCTCATTTCAGATATATCAAAAAAAGAGAAAAAAAATGTTTTGTCTATTCGATCCAAAAAAAGTGCAGAATGCATATTTGCTTGAAACATTTCCCAAGTAACTGTTTTACGTCTTTGAGCACGCATGGATCCTTTAATTATATCCCGACGAAAATCAGATTGTTGTGAGTAACGTATCAAAGCTACTTCTTCCACTTCATCATTATTACTAATACTATTACTATTATTAGTAGTAATAGTACTATTATTAGTAGTAATAGAATTGGTATTTTGATCGTTATCAGTATAAATTACCACACGTTTGGCTTTTCTTGAACGAAGCCCGGGATCTTCCGTTGATTCTTCTTCATTTTCGTCCTCTTCTTCTAAACCATTAGTCAATTTATATGACCATCGGGGAACCCTTTTCAAAATTTCTTCTATTCCAATGGATTTATTTTTAATTGTTGTTTCATCATTGAGATCAGTTGTAATTCCATTAATTCGAAATTTTAAAGGTTTTGCTTGACTTTCTAAATCAATCGTTTTTTGTTCTGCTAATAAAGACAACAAAGAAAATCTTTTCAAATTAAAACTGTGTGTGGATTCAAAAGAAAATTTCCCTATTGATATTGAGGATAAAGAATTTCCAATAAAATTCAATATTGATTCCCTATCAAGT